CGAGAAAAATGATTCGAAGTTATGTATTAGAATGGCAAATAAAAAAAGTCCATAAAATCATCAAATGAATAAAATGAAGAATTAAGTCCTTTTTCTTTCCTAAAAAAGAAAATCATTTGTATACTCATAACTCAAGTTAAATAACTTTCAAATAGCTCCAAAGAAAATCCTTTGGCATTTCGTTTATTGAGCAGTCTCAAATACCCTTTTGTGTCTCATTTAGAATCAATTTGAATTCAGCATTCTGATTCAAATCCAATTGTTAATTTAATAGGTGCGACAATTCAAATTGAAAATAGAAAATAAAAGGATGTTTCCTTGTTCCGGAATCTTTTATCTTTGTTTTGAATCATTGGGTTTAGACATTACTTCGTTGATTTTTAATCCTTTCAAAAATGGCAGCAACATGCCCTTTTTTTTTGTTATTTCTTTCTATCAAAGAGTCATATGAACGGCGGATTCCCGCACGATATATATATAATTTTTATCGAAAAGGTTTTATCAATTCCAACAAAAATTCCTTTACTTTAGGATTTGAAACTTGCTAAGTTTTGATCCTTTCGATATCTCTTCTGTCACAGATATACTTACGAAGTTGTTCCAACTTATTGATTGACACTAACCCTAGACCCTTCCCCCTTAAGAAATGAATCAATACTTTCTACTCGAGCTCCATCATGTACTATTTCTATTACAACACCCTAACAAAAAATGTGGGCTCGAATGAAACAGAACAAAGGATGTCGAGTCAAGAGCATCCTTTAATTAGATTAGAGAATGATGGATATAAGAATCCACAACAGATCGTGTCCTTCAAGTCGCACGTTGCTTTCTACCACATCGTTTCAAACGAAGTTTTACCATAACATTAACATTCCTCGAATTTGGAACCGCTATGCGGTTGATTCAATTATGGAATCATGAATAGTCATTGGTTCTGTTAGGACAGTCGGTACATAAGATATATTCTATATCTTAAGTTATTTTATCTTAAGTTATTTTTCTTTTTTTTTTTTTTACATCCAATAATCGATTGGAAAAATACAATTTCTTTTCCCGGAATGAATAAAAAAATAAAAAACTTTTTTCTATTCCATATGAATATGAGGGAATAGATATATTACAACTTATTCAAATTCGTGTAATCTATAACCCCATCTTGCCTAAATTCCTAACAGATTATTCAGTTGTATCTGTGCGTTATTTGAGCACTTATCATCCTTTTTTGTTTTGTGAATTTGTGAAATGTTAAAAAAAGATAAGATTCTTTTTGGTTAGACTGATTAGCAGAAAGAATAAAATTCTATTCAATCTTACACTTTAGATTTAGAAACGGAAAAATGCAATCTTAATTATTTATTTACTAGAATTACAGCTCTGGGACGGAAGGATTCGAACCTCCGAATAGCGGGACCAAAACCCGATGCCTTACCACTTGGCCACGCCCCACTTTGATTTATATTCGACACTAATAAAGACTAATGTTGTTATTGATTGTTCGTCAATCCCTGCCAAAATACTAACAAGAGAATCTATTAGATTCTCTTGTTAGTATTTTGGCGCAGGTAGATATAGAATTAAACTTAATTTATTGATCATTACATATAATTCCATTAAGATATTGTATGAAAGTAGAATTTTTTCTATTCTCAAAGGAGAATGGAAGGTTTTTTGGTTGAGTGAGTAAGTCCAAAAAAAAAAAAAAAGAAGGATTTTTGATCTTTCTTTTTTTTCTTCATTTTTCCCGTCTATGAAGAACTCAATCAAAATACAAAATTATCTTAAAAACAAAATGTCTGTTATGCTTAATATCTTAAGTTTGATCTGTCTTAATTCTGCCCTTTATTCGAGTAATTTTTTCTTAGTCAAATTACCCGAAGCCTACGCTTTTTTGAGTCCAATCGTAGATTTTATGCCAGTCATACCTGTACTCTTTTTTCTCTTAGCCTTTGTTTGGCAAGCTGCTGTAAGCTTTCGATGAAATCTTTCATCTTGTCCAATGTCCAATGATTTTTTCGAGAAAAATGATTCGAATACTAAAAATTGATAAGATCAGACAAGTCTTACAGTATGAATTCTTGATTCAAATACGAAAATTCTTGGATAATCGCGATTCGGATCGCCTCGTTTTGCCATTCTAACTATTTTAATTTTACGTGAATAAAAAACCTTATTGTGATCCTCCACAAGTGGGGATGAAAAAATTATTGCTAAGTAAGATAATATAAGATAATAAGAATTTTTTTATTGTAATTAATTAAAGTAAAAAAAAAATTCTTTTCGATTTCTAAAAACTACTTTGATTTTCGGTATCAAACAAAATAGGATATATGGTATGTATAAAAATAGAGAATCTATTCTCTTTTTTTTTTTTTCAAAAAAAAATGATCTTGGAGATTGTGTAATGCTTACTCTCAAACTCTTTGTTTACACAGTAGTGATATTCTTTGTTTCTCTCTTCATTTTTGGATTTCTATCTAATGATCCAGGACGTAATCCTGGACGCGAAGAATAAAGAAAAGGGGTTCTTTTTACTTGATTTTTCATCTATCTATTTTTATTTTTCAAATTTTCTAAATGAAAAATAAAAATAGAAATAAAATTCTATTTGATATTTGTAATTATATAATTCGTAATTTTTTTTTTTGAAAAAAAAAAAAAAAATCAAAAAGATTGAAAAAATTCGAACGATAAATCAACCATTAAGCCATTAACGGAAACGGAAAGAGAGGGATTCGAACCCTCGGTACGAAGGAATCGTACAACGGATTAGCAATCCGACGCTTTCGTCCACTCAGCCATCTCTCCCCATAGAAAATAAAAAACTAATATTCAAAAATATTCAATAATATATATATAAATAATAAAAAAAAATGCGATAGATATATATCTAAATTTGTAAATTCGAAATAGAATTCTATATTCTATAACAATAATATATATCTACAAAATATACAAGTTGTATTGTGTAATACAACTAAGTATAAGTTTTATCTGAAATTCCAATCAGTTAGATAAATTCTAAAGATTCAATAAAAGATTCACAACACAATAGCAATAAAATATATATTTTATATAATTAAAATAATATTTATTTATATAATTATAATAATATTTATATTATAAATTAGAAAAAAAAAAAAAAGAAAGACTTCTTCGCGCGAAAGGGCCTTTTTTTATTCCCACTATTCCCATGGCCTGGCCTGACCAGTACCTCGCCAGGCCCTTTTTTCTTTCAAGGGATTATACAATAAAGAAAAGGATTTATCTGATTTGACAATGCTAAAAAAATACCTATTTTTGATTTTAAGCAAAAACAATAAGAAAAAAGACTATTTAGATTCTCTAGATATGGAATAGAACCGAGATGACATTTCTTATTATTGTTTCTTCCCCCTTTGCTTCCCTTTTTTCGTTTTTTTCTGTTGTTCTATTATAGTTATAACTTTGATAGTTATAACTCTAGCAGTTTTCTTGAACCGTATCTATCAAACCTCTTTCAGAAAAAAAAAAAAAAAAATAGAACTTTTTTTTAGTTATTTAACTATCTTTTCATAACCTCATTAAGTCCTCCTACGAAACATGATTCTTTATATGATCCTATCTTGATTCTTTATTACGGCCAATTTCCGTATTCGACAAAAGTTCCATTTCGATACAATAATCGAACTGTAGCGGGTATAGTTTAGTGGTAAAAGTGCGATTCGTTCTACTAACCCTTTAATAGTTAAGGGGTCTCCCGGTTTGATTACTATTCCGATCAAAAACTTTATTTCTTAAAAGGAATTAATCCTTTACCTCTCAATGACAAATTTGAGGAAAATTATACATTCTCGTGATGTGTATCCAAAAATCAATTATAAATTGAAAAGTTGGATTATGGAATTACGAAACATGAACTTTTTTTCGAATTGGATCAATACTTCCAATTGAATGAGTATAAGTAAGAAATCCATGGATGAAGATACAAAGATAGTTTTCTAATCGTAACTAAATCTTCCATTTTTTTAGAGAGAAGCAAAATAGCTATTAAATGATGACTTTAGTTTACTAGAGGCTTCAATCAACATATTTCTTTTTTTTTTTAGCTCGGTGGAAACAAAATACTTTTCCTTAGGATTCTCTCAATCAAATAGAAATAGAGAACGAAGTAACTAGAAAGATTGTTAGAATATGCCCTTCTAGAAGGATCATCTAGAAAGCAAGTTGTTTTGAATTAAATGCATTCATACAAAAAGCTGACATAGATGTTATGGGTGAAATTTTGAATTTCGTTCCCGTCTTAGATTTGGACCTGGGAATTTCTCCCGTTTCCATAAAGGAGCCGAATGAAACCAAAGTTTCATGTTCGGTTTTGAATTAGAGACGTTAAAATCAACGTCGACTATAACCCCTAGCCTTCCAAGCTAACGATGCGGGTTCGATTCCCGCTACCCGCTCTTTATTCTATAGTAATTAATGCATCATTGAGTTGAATAGGCAATTCAAAAAATTTTCTCATCTCACGTACAATCCAATTCTTTTTCTGGAACAAGAAATAGGAAGGTCGAAGTAAAAAAAGGCGAAAAAATCGGAAAAGCGTCCATTGTCTAATGGATAGGACATAGGTCTTCTAAACCTTTGGTATAGGTTCAAATCCTATTGGACGCAATTTTTTTCCATATATTTTTTTTAGATATCTATAGGAAATTTTAATTTTTAGATATCTATCGGAAGAAAGGTATATATATAGTTATTATTATTTTTTATTATTATTATTAAAAAAATAAAAATTTTTTAAGTTTAAGAGGGATATCAATTGCTTTATGCTTGTTCCTGAAGTAAAAAGCGTTCCATCTGTTCTTGAATTGCTTCTTTTAAAAGGGCTTCTGCTTCCTCAGTAAATATCTTGGTAGAAGATATAATTTCTTGGAACTGCGGTTTATTCGTTTTTACATAAGTACGTAATTTACCAATAAATTTTATTACCTGCCCAATTTCTAATGAATCAAGATAACCAT